TTATATGATTATCAATCAAATAAAAAGTTATTCTATGTATCTATCCTTACATCTCCTACTACTGGTGGGGTGACGGCTAGTTTTGGCATGTTGGGGGATATCATTATTTCCGAACCTAATGCCTACATTGCATTTGCTGGTAAAAGAGTAATTGAACAAACATTGAATAATCCAGTACCTGAAGGCTCACAAGCGGCTGAATATTTATTCCATAAGGGCTTATTCGATCCAATCGTACCACGTAATCCTTTAACGAGTGTTTTGAGTGAGTTATTGAAGCTTCACGCCTTTTTTCCTTTGAATTGAAATTCCATTCCATTAAGTAGTAAGGAGTGCCTTAAGCTTAAGTTCAATTATTTTATTTGTAGTGAAAAAAAAAATAGTTAGTTTATCGTAATCAAAGTCAAAACCCGAAGAATTTATTTTTTCTTTGATGACATAAGCTTTTATTGTCAATTTTAAAAATAAAAAATCATGTGGACAATTCTTTTTTTTTTATACCGGTATTAATCATTAGTAATCGGGAAACCTCTATCAACAAAAAGGAAAAAGAAAATTCTGCCTTATGCGAAATTCAAATTAGGCAAATAAACCGAATTTTCTTTTTCCTTTTTGCTGTGTATGTATATATAATTCAAATATAGAAAATATAGCTATAGAGTATAGCAGCCTTTCTCCCGAGAAATTTCTAATTTGCCTAAGAATCCCTCTTCGTGGATCGAATTATAGTGAATCTTTCGAGAAAATTTCTAATTAAATCAAAAGTGGAATTCAAATGATAAGACAAGAATAGGTTTTCTCATCCATATATTTTTCTATTTCATGTAGAAAGATGAATAAGTCTTATTTCTTTTTTTTTTTATTATACATATAAATTCTTTAATTAGACATGCCTTGCATTTCTTTATTCTATATACTCACTTAGATATACTTAGTATAATTATATACGAATTATAATTATTATAAGCTATCTTTATAACAGGTACAAATATTACATCGAGGTACCCATTCTATGACAAACTTACCCTCCATTTTTGTGCCTTTAGTAGGCCTAGTATTTCCGGCAATGGCAATGGCTTCTTTATCTCTTCATGTTCAAAAAAATAAGATTGTTTAGATCCGAGGGGTCCCCATATTTTTTTAAAACTTAGATATAGATAACAAACACGGATCTCTATTTAATAGAATAGGATGTAGCATATGGCGCTTCTTCAAAACATAAATGAGGGGGAATTTTTGTTATGTATGCGTAACTAACTAGATGATATGGGTAAATGAGTTATGGCTATATTCAAATAGATCGGAATCGAGGCGGATATCTGAAATGTAAAATCAATGTATCTTATCTATATGGATATAGAGGAGATCATATATTTATGGGAGATCATATAAAGTGAATGTTATTATTATTTTATAATAGCCCTAACCAATTTGATCAATTTTTCCTAAAGTAAAGAGTTACATCAGAATGGTGCTAGTTGATGAGAGTTACTTCGGGAATAAAAAAAAGGAAAATAAAATCAATTTTGACTATTTTCTCAATTCCAATAAAATGTAACTGGATCTAGTATGAGTTGGCAATCAAAACATATATGGATAGAACTTATAGCGGGGTCTCGAAAAATAAGTAATTTCTGCTGGGCCTTTATCCTTTTTTTAGGTTCATTAGGATTCGTATTGGTTGGAACTTCCAGTTATCTCGGTAAGAATTTGATATCCTTAGTTCCGTCTCAGGAAATCCATTTTTTCCCACAGGGGATCGTGATGTCTTTCTACGGGATCGCGGGTCTCTTTATTAGTTCCTATTTGTGGTGCACAATTTCATGGAATGTGGGTAGTGGTTATGATCGATTCGATAAAAAAGCAGGAATAGGGTGTATTTTTCGTTGGGGATTTCCGGGAAAAAACCGTCGTATCTTCCTACGATTCCGTATGAAAGATATTCAGTCCATCAGAATAGAAGAAGTTAAAGGGAGGATTTATGCTCGTCGGATCCTTTATATGGAAATCAAAGGACGGGGGGACATTCCCTTGACGCGTAGTGATGAGAATTTGACTCGGCGAGAAATTGAGCAAAAAGCTGCCGAATTGGCCTATTTCTTGCGCGTACCAATTGAAGTATTTTCAAATTAACTTTAGAAATAGAAATAGAAATGAAGAAAAAATTCTTTCTCAGTGGGGGGGAAATTCAAGAATTCTCTTTTCTTTCTATAGCATAGCTTAAGGTTTTGTTTTTTTTTTCAAAATAGTTTCTATTTTGACAGAAGGGGAGCTCCTTTGGTTCGAAATCCGAATAATATTCATTGAAGTGGTTCTTTCAGGAATTCATCAAAAGGGCTTCAAATTTGATCAATGGGTATATTTGGAAACAATATTTTTTGAATTATTTCTTCATTCGAATCCGTCTCTTATTCTATTTCTGTATTCTTTCTAGATTCAAGGACTAACCGCGGAATCACAAATAAAAAATCAATAAAAAATATGAAATAGATTCATAAGTTAGATCCCTTGTAATAGAACTTATGGTTAATATAAAAATGGAATATTAGATCAAAAAAATTCGACGAATCAGGTGGTTTGATTAAGAATTCAAATTTACAGATGAAAAAATGGCAAAAAAGAAATTATTTCTTCCTCTTCTATATCTTACATTTATAGTATTTTTGCCCTGGTGGATCTCTCTCTCATTTAATAAAAGTCTTGAATCCTGGGTTACTAATTGGTGGAATACTAGGCAATCTGAAACTTTGTTGACTGATATTCAAGAAAAGAGTATTCTAGAAAAATTCATAGAATTAGAAGAACTTTTACTCTTGAACGAAATGATAAAAGAAGAACCGAAAACAGATCTACAAACGCTTCGTATCGGAATCCACAAGGAAACGATCCAATTGATGAAGATGCATAACGAGGATACTATCCATACGATTTTGCACTTATCAACAAATATAATCTGGTTCATTATTTTCAGTGGTTATTCTATGCTGAGTAATGAAGAACTTGTTATTCTTAACTCTTGGGTTCAAGAATTCCTATATAACTTAAGTGACACAATAAAAGCTTTTTCTATTCTTTTATTAACGGATTTATGTATCGGATTCCATTCACCCCATGGTTGGGAACTTATGATTGGCTATGTCTACAAAGATTTTGGATTTGCTTATAACGACCAAATTATATCTGGTCTTGTTTCTACTTTTCCAGTCATTATAGATACAATTTTTAAATATTGGATCTTTCGTTATTTAAATCGTGTATCTCCATCACTTGTAGTGATTTATCATTCAATGAATGACTGAGCCAACTAACAACTAACATCAATATGTTACATAAGCAAAACATTTTAAAAAGCAAAACAAACATTTAAAAACGTACTTACTCTTTCGACCGATACGCGGATTTCTTCTATGCCTATTTTCCAGTAAAATTATTTCAGTAAATCGCAGAATTGTGGATAGGGACTATACAAGCGACCTACCTAATTTTATTGTAGAAATTTTCGGGATCAATGATTGGACAATGCAAATTAAAAATACCCTTTCTTGGATAAAGAAAGAGATTACTCGCTCTATTTCCGTATCGATTATGATATATATCATAACCCGTACATCCATTTCAAATGCATATCCCATTTTTGCACAGCAGGGTTATGAAAATCCACGAGAAGCGACCGGGCGAATTGTATGTGCCAATTGCCATTTAGCTAATAAGCCCGTGGAAATTGAGGTTCCACAAGCGGTACTTCCTGATACTGTATTTGAAGCAGTTGTTCGAATTCCTTATGATATGCAAGTGAAACAAGTTCTTGCTAATGGTAAAAAGGGGGGTTTGAATGTGGGGGCTGTTCTTATTTTACCTGAGGGGTTTGAATTAGCCCCCCCCGATCGCATTTCGCCTGAGATGAAAGAAAAGATAGGCAATCTGTCTTTTCAAAACTATCGCCCCACTAAAAAAAATATTCTTGTTATAGGTCCTGTTCCTGGTCAGAAATATAGTGAAATAACCTTTCCTATTCTTTCTCCGGACCCCGCTACTAATAAAGATGTTCACTTTTTAAAATATCCCATATATCTAGGCGGGAATAGAGGAAGGGGCCAGATTTATCCGGATGGGAGCAAGAGTAACAATACAGTTTATAATGCTACAGGGGCTGGTATAGTAAGTAAAATCATACGAAAAGAAAAAGGTGGATATGAAATAACCATAACAGATGCGTTGGATGGACGTCAAGTAGTTGATATTATCCCCCCAGGACCCGAACTTCTTGTTTCAGAGGGCGAATCTATCAAACTTGATCAGCCGTTAACTAGTAATCCTAATGTGGGTGGATTTGGCCAAGGGGATGCGGAAATAGTACTTCAAGATCCATTACGTGTCCAAGGCCTTTTGTTCTTCTTGGCATCTGTTATTTTGGCACAAATATTTTTGGTTCTTAAGAAGAAACAGTTTGAGAAGGTTCAATTGTCCGAAATGAATTTCTAGATTCGCCATTTTATCACTATCGAGTTGATTTCATAAAAATAATTTCATAAAAAGAATCAAATTATTGTTGGCAATTATTTGTACTGCAGCCCTAGTCATAGTATGTATATTGTGAAGAAGAAGACTATTTTATTTTATTCGTTCTTTCTTTTTTCAAGCCAAGTTGGAGCAACGTGACTGACTATGTCATTATTGTATTGCATTATTGTTTCAATGTCCTAGAATAGAAAATAGAATAGACCAACAGTTTTCTAGTCTAATAGACTACCTAATAGAGTCAAAATCTAAAATTCCACTGGATACTAACCATAAAATAAGTAAGTGGAGAATAGAAAGCAAAGGATTCTTTGTCTTCTTAGTCTTCGACACAAGAAGGGAATTTTTCACATTCCTTTCTTGTGTCGACATACATAATAATGGTTTTTGATCTCGTTCGTCAAAGATTACTATTGTTAAAGATTACTCTTCCTTTCTTTGTTTCGATTTTTTCCAGGTTTCTCAGAACTATTTTTTCATAG